TCAAGCTTGGACATGGTGCAACAAGAAGAGAATTAGCAGAAATCGAAAGGGGATTTACCCAAAACTCCGCTCTGATACCAACTGTCACGCGCACGGGTAGAGAGTCTGCCCGAGTCGTGCGGCCCCAGGTGACGCCTACTGTAGTGTAGCACCTGGGTTCAGCCTTCTCCTTGCCGAGTTTCGCTTGTTTCGTTGAGCTCGCCGTTAGCTTCCTTTCTTTAAAGAATAATAGTTTTGAATATTAACAGCAGCCAAAGACTTTGAAATTAGAGTAATCAGGGATGCTTCCAGAAAGAACTTCTGACGGGATATTTTCCAGCAAGAACTTTGACGGTATGCGATTGATCAAGTATGTTGCGGTCAACACAGCTTCTGCCCAAACGAGGTACATTCATCCCAAACATCATAGCTCTAACCGTTTCCAATAAGTATCTATTTTTCCTCTCTGCTATTCTAGGAGTATACGCACAAGATCACTGATGAACAGTGCCTCTTGAAATAATATATTGATAAATGGAGTTTGACATGTATTATCCTCCAGAATCAGATCGTCAAATTCTTTTAAAATTCCAATACATTGTTTCATATTCCCATTAGATATTTCATGTTCCCATGTGTCCATACGATTCTCCAAGCAACACTCATACCAAAAAGTCATATTTTCAATGAAATGCCAACACCTGCGCCTTCATTATGCTATAGTGTATTGAGTCAGTTCATAGGTCATCTCTATGCCACCGCCATCTGCGAGTGAAATAGGCTCTGCTACCTTGACTTTTGCCTTTGCAGGTACCTAATACCCTAATAACAGGTGGTGGTTACCTACGGTAATTGCCTGAGGGCGCTCTTTACCTAACCTACCTGTGCTGGAACAAATGCTACCACCATTAGCTTAATGTGCTGGCTTTTTGATGCAAAATGATGGTGCTAGTGAGGATGCTGCCTCTGTCTCTGTGTCCGTAGCCTCTGCCTATGCCTTTAGGTCTTTCACCTAGAAGATCAACCACTGATGGATCAAATTGAACCGGATAAACTACTCGATCAACGGGTTCCGAAGAAACCTGGGCCACTTCTACTTATGTTCACGTTTATGCTGGTGAATCAACTGAAACTGCCTTCACCTCCGCCCCTGCAACTAGAGGATCTGTAACCGGACAAAGGAAAGCTGAAACGGGCAATGGCTTTCTAACTTCTTCTTCACTACGGGTAGCTCCTAGCTATGCTTGTTCTCCCGCCCCTGTCTACGATGCCTATGCCTACTGAGCCTCTGTTCTCTCTACTGCTCGGCCAACTCAATCAACCGGTGCTGCTTCCAACGGTCACTATTGATGCTTAAACTGGCAGATCAACCTCATCAATCAAAACTGGAATTGGAACCGCGCGAGGGGGAGCCCTCCTTGCCAGTAAGGATGCTGGCTTTGGTTGAAACTACTTCTTTTGACTCTGCCTTGTATGTTATGGGTGTGAAAGCTGCTGCTTTTCCTTCCGGGTCCACTACATATAGATCCACTACTAGGGACTATGAAACTTTCAATGAGAGGGCTGCTACTAGGTATCGAACGGAGGGAACTGGATTGGGATCCGCTTACTACGACTACGATAGCTCGGGTGCTGGTGGTTCCGGATCAACTTCAATGGGTGGAACAGTAACGACGGCTACTGAAGAAATTGGCGATCTTGCGAACGTACTCCCCAGGCGGGATACTTAACGCGTTAGCTACAGCACTGCACGGGTCGATACGCACAGCGCCTAGTATCCATCGTTTACGGCTGGGACTACTGGGGTATCTAATCCCATTCGTTCCCCTAGCTGGATATCCTTTACTGCATCTCCTAAGAGCTGATGACGGAATGGACCACTCACCCTTATTCCCTGACCTCATATCGATATGTATAATTGACAGAAACCCAGTATTTTTAGCATAAAGGCGACGGCTCGATTCCTAGCCAGTATCTGATTCCCTCGGCATATCGGTGGGTGGCCGTGATGATGACCTACTCCTTTTGGAATGAATCCCTCGCTTTCTGTGGATCGACCCGCTACTGAATGATTGCCCTCAATTCCCAGAGCCTATATTCCCGACATGGCTGGTTCAACACCTCTATTCCTAGTCCCTATCAATATCCTTCCTTCCTACTTTTCGACGTTGGCCTTCCACCAGTTGCTGATGCGGTTATATAGCCAGCATTTCAGGCAGTATTTGAATAAGCCGGCCCAGCCGAGGATCCGATCAAGTACTGGTCCATAAAGCCGAAACCTTATCGCCTGTAAGCTCTATTATGGAAGGGTATGCCTGAATGAGGAGAAGGTATTGGATCCGACGGTTAGGCGGGTGAAGCAAGAATCAATCTGATATTGTTCCCCATGTTCTTATGAATCTTAATAAGAGGCACACGACCTTCTCCCTCTCCAAATCCCCATCCAGCTTCTTAGGCGAGTCCCTAAAGGGCCTACTTTAGTAGTTAGGGCGAGTAACAAGCTCGATCTGGATCCGAAATGGACTATGGATCTCGATCTATTGGTCTATGCGGGATTCGCCCCCCGAACATGTTTCTCCAGTCTCAGTTCTGATTCGAACAGATCCCTTTCAGCCTTTGAATTAGCTACTACTACTACTGATGAATGAACCTTCGCTGCACTCGGCCGGCAGAGATGGCAGGGAAGGGCATTTCTTTGCCGTGATCCCCACGTTCAGCTGTTAATCCGTACCTATCCACCCGATGTGATAGAGCGAGACTCTGTTCGATTCCCCCGATGCCTACTACCTAGAATAAAGGCAGCCATGGACTGCTGGCAGCCTTTATTCTAGAGTAATATCACGGTTTCACCATCAGAGGGAGGGGATGGAAAGAAAGGAGTCGATCACCTAGCCGATCCCGAATAGCCCGATCTTTATTTCAACCGATCCGCCGGGTCATTACCTCTATAGAAGATATAGTCGGCCCACTTCTAGCCGTTCAAGCGATTATGCCTGTTCTAGCCCTACCATCCGCCCCTATCAATGTTTCATTGAGAAATCCCCTTATGTGATATTTGACAATGAAGGAATTGCCTGGGGTATGGTAGCAATCCAAGCAATCAAATCCCTTGACCTACCTTTTATTCCATAGTAGCCGGAAAGCAGTAAACGAATAAAGGCCCACTCTTTACAGGGGAATATAGATGCTATATACTCCTACATTAGCCGGGCAAGGAGCATACTGACCACTATTCCTCCTATTAAACGAGGGAGGGACCCATAACAAATACTCCTCATCCAGCTAGAAAGAAACGAGTATAATTATTGACTACTAGAAACTACTCAGGGCAGACACGTCAGCCTCCTCTAATAGTAGCTAGCAGCCCTCCCACCTCATATACTCCTATCAAGAGGAAGGAGCATACGTCATATCCCATACTACTATAGGAATGGAACAACCTATCTTAATGAATACCCTACCTATAAGTAAGGGTACAATAAAAGTCTTTGGGGCCGGGCCTCTATACACATTCTTGAACAAACTAACAGGACCCATAAGTAAGTAGATCCCGTTCCGCATCTTATAACTCCTCTTATTCAAAGCTCCCAGTAAGTATTTGATTCCCCATCCACCCCGTAAGACCTAAGCGTCGATTGATCGGTCTGAGGAAGAGAGATTTCTTCACTGCTTAGGTCTTACGGGGTGGGCCCATGATTCCAAAATCGTTCTTTCTTGCCCAACCATCCGACATGCTATATAGCATAACCTATCCTGGATCGACTCTCGATTGACCTCAAGGTACGCATCCATTGGATGGAATCCAACCAGAGACATCTAGATTCGCTTTTTCCCTGTTCCGACCTCAGAAGCTAGTTCATTAATTAGAGTCGGCTCCGGAAGACGGCTGGGATGATTATCGTAAATGACGAGTATACATCCAACCATTCTTTCGAAACCGATCCAGGAGAGCAAGCCAAGCCTACCGTCTATGGGGATTTTCTATCGATCGATAAGCACGGGTGGGGTGGACCCGTGTAGAATTGCTCTCAATGGCTAGTGAGAAACACAAGAGAGATAGGTATATTGGCAACCAACTCAGAAGTAGGTATTTTCCGTCCAGCCGGAGCTTCATATGGGGTTTAGATCCGGTCGATACAAACAAATAGGTGTGTGTTCCCTCTCCCACCGGGAGGAGTGCTGGTAGTGTGGATCCAGCAATGGCATGAATAACGTCCTTTTTCAACCAACCCCTTTACACATAAGAGCACCTGATTCGTGTATATCAGGTGGTGAAAGCCGTATTTGTAGCATCATCTAATATGTGGAATAGGGTTTATGAGTCGCCTACCCTGACCTTCCTTAACGTTATTCCGATCCAGGCTCCTTTATCAGGCGATTCAGGTCTTATTTCGAATCAGCACATAAGAAGTGTTTAGAGAACGACTCTTTATAGTATCTCATTTCTGGTAGCAGTACGTCATTTCGATAGCAGCGCACCTGACCCATCAAATATAGGTTGTCCTGATCCATATGATGTATAGCACCCTCCCTATAATGTAGTCCGTCCACCCGAGAATTAATAAGCCCAGTGGATAATCTATAAGCATTTGATTCAACCCTTCCTTTCGCCACGGGTTTTAGGGATGCCGAAAGGATGGCCGAGCGTACGATGGATGGAATTGCGTATTGGTTGTCTCTCGGGATGGAATATAGTCCAGGGGTGGAAGAGAAGAGCGTATCTGATCGGGAGTAAGGATGACTTCGAATTCTATCCCTTTATCGGGTGGGATGGCTCTATCAGGCGGGATGGAATGAAAGTAGTCCCCTCCACGACCGTCGCTTTTCGTTTGATGCGGGACTCACCTCGAACTCGACTCTCTAACTCGAGATCGCCTGTGCAGCTTCAATCGACGAATCGGAGATGAGATTGATGCGCTCGCCCTCTTTGCTAACCTTACTTTCCTAATTTCATAAACGAACTCAACTCAACTGTCTCGAGTGAAGGAACTAATGCCAGCTTCTTGTCTGCGTCAGTTCAAGTGAAGGAACTCGCTTTATGTCCTTAACGAGTTGAGGAGTTTGAGTTCCTTGTCTTACTCACTCGATAGTCGTAGCTGCTATCCCAATAGTTGTAGCTTGCTTCTCTTATTAAGAGAGTTTTAGACTTCCTCTCCTTATTCGATAAGGCGAGTAGCTTTGCTTCCTCTTCTTCAGAGGAGAGAAGGTCTTGGCATTGATCCTAAGGGTAGCTTTGCCTGGTTTGTTGTTCTTCCTTTAACCACTAGAGTTGCTAATCCACCTTCGGTAATACTGCAAGGGAAAGAGAAGATAGAGACTAGAGAAAGAGGTCTGAGGGCTTTTAGTTAGAATGACTCTTCAAACCCGGGAAACGATCTATTCACTAGAACGTAATGGATCTGAAGTTCAAGTAGTCACAGCTCTCTTGTTCTAGTCCCTTCGGTCTTTCCAAAGGGCTGGTTACCCGTGTAGTAGTTTTTACTGCAAGTGCTCCCCCCACTCATTAATAAGGAATTAATACCTGTGGGAGACACGGGGGGCACCTATCTATCTTAAACTTAGGGTATGGTTTGATTAACTACTCCTCTATCCTTCCCTTCAGTCAGCAGATAAACAGGAGGGAGGAACTCATCTCTATCTCCTCATGTTCCCACCCCTTATAGGAGTAAGGAATGAATAGGCATACTAAGTAGGTTGCACCTATTAGGAAACAGGTTACGTTAGATGCCTCATGAGCATAGGCACAGGAGGCTACGGTATAGGTCTAAGAATACATACCCATTTTCTTTTTTAGTGCCCGTCCCACTCAATAACAAGTGCTAAATGAGGAGTCAGAAGTGTACACGGGACGATTACCCGCAGATCAACAGGTGGAGGTAAGGTGAAGTGAAATACTAGACTGGAATGGCTTTAGTGATCGCCCCACTCTGCAAGAAGTAATGAATATATTTACTGACGGTGGGGGATTAACCGTTTAAACTTAGGGTATGGTTTATGAACTACTCCTTTCCGTTCGTTACTCAAACACAGGTGGAGGGGGTATAGGAAGACCCTATTCCCTTGTGCCCGACCCACTCAGTAATCAGGAATCAACTAGGAGTAATCAGTTGACGCGGGGCGCCGTTCCTAATAAAAAACAGGTAATTGGTATGGGTATATTCAAGAAAATCCTTACCTTGTTCCCTCACTATATAGTGACGAAAAGATTAGTAATCAGTCCGCGTAAACTTTTTTATGGATGGGTGGGTCGAGGTCTCAGCCAGAAAAGGGAAGCCCTTGCTCCAGCGGGAGGAATTTGTTCAAATGCGGAAATCTAGTAGGCTCGAAAGAAACCTGCGGGAGGCGAGAAAAGGATGCGAGAAGCAAGCAGAAAGGTCATCTTCGAGAGGGGGGGGGTGCGGGGGGCAAAGGTACGCCTTCCCCTATCCCTAACCTTTCTCCATGAAAGTTCTTGCGTTGAATGCAAGAGGTCTTAATAACAGACCTACGATGAGGTGCTATGATTCAAACTCATAAGCCGGCTATTGTGATTGTATCGGAGACGAAGGTGAAAGAGAGCCTGGTGGAAAATCGTCGTGAGAAGGTTGGGTTTCGAGGGAAGTAGTGTTTGCTGTCATCCTGAAGGATCTGCAGGAGGATTGTGGATCCTGTGGGATGCAAAGGAGGTTCAGATCGATCTCGTTCATCAGGCTCAGCAATCTATTACAGTTGTTGTTTCTGAGAAGGGGGTGGCCCAGCCCTGGAGGGGTTTATGGGAGCAATAACTATATCATCAGAAGGAATTGTTGGAGGGATCTGGAAGGAGGCGTAACGGCTTTTCTTGGGGGGGGGGGGGGACTTCAACGCCATGCTGGCTCAAGAGGAGAAGCAGGGGGTGATCCTAATGCGGCAACCGGTATGAAGGAAGGGAGGCGATGGACAGATGTGGTCTTCTTGATCTGGGTTTGAGGGCCCTTCACTTGGTCAAATAACCGAAAAGGGTGTGGCCATGTCCAGACGACCAGAATAGAGAGGGTCCTAGCTTCCCTGGACTGGAAGGCCCGTTTCCCTGAAGCTTATGTTTGCCACTTGCCTAGGGTGGCTTCAGACCATTGCCCGCTGCTCTTAGTGTTGGCGGAAGAATCTCGATGCAAGAAGTCCCCCTTTAGATTCGAGAAGATGTGGTTGGATCATGCCTCTTTGGGTACCGTCGGTGGAGGAAGTGTGGAGAGTGAGGGTGAAAGGCACCCCGCTTTTCAGATTAGCCACAATGAGATCCCTTAAAGCTGTTAGAATCTTGAACAGGGATTTTTAGATTTAGGGCGTAGAAAAGGGGCCACTCTTCAGCAGCTTAATGCTATCCAGGAAGACGAGGGAGGGCCGCTCAGTGGAGCTGGACCAGAGGGACAAAATCCGCGTCAGGTGAGATGTATAATCTCCTGCGGCAAGAAGAGGTCCATTGGCGGCAAAAGTCGACGGTCTTTTTATAGAAATACAATCGTCTTTTCATGTCTCAACCGGAGTAGAAATTCCATAAGGGAGTTGAGTCGGGATGATGGGTCCAGTATATCGTCGGATTCCCAGATCGCGCAGGAATCGGTTAAGTATTTTCAGGATCTTCTCTCGAAGGATCCCGACCCCGTCAGTCTCGAGGAAATCCCTAGGTTGGTGTCAAAAGAGTACCTTAAATAGGGCCCTAATAAAACCGGTATCGATGGAGGAAGTGTCAGAAGTGGTAGTCCATTTGCCAGGAGACAAGTAGGGTCCGGATTGTTTCCCTAACTTCTTTTTCCATAAGTTTTGGGAGGTGATGGGCCGTCCATGCAGCTGTGAAGGATTTTTTTTTTAAGGAAGGATGCTTAGGGAAATCAACGCAACCTTAATTGTCCTAATTCCCGACGGTGGAAGGAGCAAGGAAACTCGATCAATTCAGGCCGAGTTGTTTGTGTAACACGGTTTACAAGATTCTCAGCAAAAGAATGGCCAACCGATTGAGGCTCATCCTTCCAAAGATTCTTTCAAAGAGTCAAGGGTGTCAGGGGAGGCAGATTGTAGATTGCGGGGTCTTAGCCCACGAGATTATTCACTCCATGAAGAATGCCGGAAAAGAAAAGGCGAGTTTGAGTTTGAAACTCGACATGGCTAAGGCATACGATAGGTTGGACAGGGGTTTCTTGATGCAGGTGCTTAAAAGCTTTGGCTTTGGGCAGTGGTAGTGCCTTCTCGTGGAGCAGTGCATTTCGACTCCTAAGTTCTCGGTGATGATCAACGGGCAGCCGAGGGGTTGTTATTTTGAGAGCTATAGAGGCCTGAGGCAGGGAGACCCTCTATCCCCCTATCTGTTCATTATAGCGGCGGAGGGGAAGATGTCTGGAGAAGAAGTGTTTGGAGGGGAAAGGGATTTGCCCCGCTCATTGAGTGAGCCCTATATCCCATCTCCAGTTTGTAGACGTTTATTTTTGCGAAAGCAAACCAGAAAAAGCATTCGGTCGAATTCCCGGCAATAGAGGCAGGAGAGCTGGCAGTAATAGATCGCAAGGTAGGGCAGGCATAATTATCCGACCGTTCAGATAGGCAGAAGGGGGATTGGTCTGTGGTAGGGCACGGCATGGGTGGTCAAGAGAGAAAGGCATAACAGGTAGGGGAGGAGTTTACGGTACCCATCCACCAGTTACGAGAGGAATGATAGGTAAGGGGACATGTCATCCGTTTATGGCATAGGATCGGCGGCTCCCTCATCGAATCCCAGCTTAAAAGGAAGGGATGGAAAGGCAGCTTAAAATGAAGGGCAATAAGGTGTTTTGTTTTGTTTCGGCATCCGGGTACTTACGTGATAGGGCGTTGATTGATCGACCACAGCCCCCGTCTGAGACAAAGGGCCGAGGGGAGGCTAAGAACGGGAAGCCGAATCTCTGTCGGTAAACGAAAAAGGTAGGCCTTCAATTCGATTTATAGAAATCAATATTCAAAACTCGATTCGAATAAATGAATGGGGGAATAGGAATCGATGGATTCGGATAACGAGGGGGAGAGAGAACCATATTCCAAACCTCGCCCCGGGGTGCTCAATGTTATCTTCTCACGATCATGTCGCTGGCAGCTAGCCAGTACCCGCAGTAATGGAATTAAAGAAGGATAGGAGTATAGGGAATAAGATAAAGCTTGCTTGTTGGTAGCCTTCCCCCCCCCTGTGGTCGGTGCATGTTCCTCCATCCCTCCCTGACCCGAAGAATAAGAAGGCGTCGAGACCCGAGGCTAAGACGAGCGAGCCCAAGACCAAGGCCGAGCCGAGAAAGACGGAAAAATCCGCAGGATATTAGGTGCTTCATCTGCTCCAAAACAGACTACGAGACTGCCCGCAGAGGCAGGCCCTTAACGCCTTGAAGACGGAGGAGGAGCAAGCAGAGCCACGGATGGGGGCCTTGCAACAACTCAATGCCATTAGGGGGCTCAATCAGAGGACAAGCCCACAGCAAGGAAGCTGATGTACGTCTCGGTGGCCATCAACGGACGGGATGCGGTGGCCTTGGTTGACACAGGGGCCACCCACAACTTTGTAGCTGAAAGGATGGTAAAGAGGCTGGGCCTCAAGCTCGGAACGGGATGCGAGCCAGCAATCAGATCAGTCACGTCAGCTTTCAGCTTTCAGATCTGAGTTCTAAGGCTTTTTTTTTCTTTCTCTGCAATTGCTCGAACATTGCAGATTTTCTTTCTTTGTTGGAATTGTTTTCATGGCTCATCTTTCTATTCCTTGAATTTCTTCATTCATGACAGAAAAGCTTAATGGAAACATTTATTTCGCCTGGGAACTTCAAATGAAGAAGTTTTTGGATACACATAAGTTCTTCCCAGTCGTAGATGGGACTGAACCAAAACATTACAGTAAACAGTAATGGTTTCTGAAGCTAAGGATGGAGTTCCAGCTGTATTCACTGTTGATTCAAAAATGGTAGATGCGTCGGAATGATAATAATCATGCTGCAATGTGCATCCTATATTCATTCGGCCATTCAACCAGAACTACTTTTCAGTATTCGAAGGATGCAGACAGCTTAAGATCGAGAGGTATGGGATTTCTTTGCTCAGTCATATGCTCATCATACGTATGCTAGAAGACAACTAATATCGAGTTGAGTCTTTTGAAGCAAGGAAATATGTCTGTTGCGGAGCTGCATAGGAAGTTTGAATAACTCTGGAACCAGCTAGCACTTGTTGGGAAAGAAGTCAAGTAAAGCCCCTATTACGTAAGGCGCCGTCACTAACTATAAGGGCCGCGCGGGAGTTTTTCAGCAAGCAAGCAGCTTCTTCAGAAGGCGCGGGAGCCCGTCACTAATAGAGCTAGCGCGCGTAGGCTTTTTTTCCTCTCATATACTCCCGTTTTGGAGTATATGAGCATGATCTCTGATGTCAAATCCCATTTTTGTTTTTTCATTTAGAATGAATTGGACATATATATATATTCGCCCCCAGAAGAAGAGCGAAGTACTTTAATAGAAATAGATCGTTGAAACTGATTTTCAACCATGGTTTTAAACACTTTAAAGTACATCAATACTAAAGATGTCTGCTTAAGGAAGTAGATACACGTGGATCTAGAGTGATCATCAATAAAGAGCAACTGGTATCCAGATACGTCAAGTGTCAGGTTGGGCTGGTCCCCATACATCTGAGTGAATAAGATCGATCTAGAGGAGCAGCACTTATTGTACTATTCATTTTCAAAGGAAGTTGAGTATGCTTGCCAACTTGACAAGTCTTATATAGTTGTAACTGTCACTCTTCGTCTATTCGGAATAGACTGAATGGCTTGTAATAAGCCAGTACGATGGTTTCTAGCTTAGTAATCATACGATACATGACCGACGCCTTCTATGCCATAGAGTCCAATTACTAGAGTACTTATCTGTCTTCGCATCAGTAGATGTCATCGCCAATGAAAACAGTCTCCCATGCCTTCTGCCTCTACCAATCACTTCTTTGGTCTGGAGGTCCTTCACAATACACGAATCGGCTTTCAATTTGACTGAACACTGCTTATCATCACATAGTTGCCCAACTGATATGAGATTCTTTGTGACTTTAGGAACATATAAGACATCAGAAAGAACTATTGTGCCAGCACATGCATTTTGAATGGCTACTGTACCCTCTTCATTGACAATGGAGAGTTGTCACCCTATACAAAAAACTCATACCAGAGTATGGAGCAGATGAAACAAAGGCATTGGGATCCCCAGTCATGTGGTGACTTACGGATCCGGATTCTTCCATACCTCACGGCCGGGAAGAAGATAGCTTTTGAGATAAAGGTGGGACTGCTTATTATGCTAATCGTCGATTCTCTGCCAACCGGGTAGGAATGAACAGAAGGCGACTAACCAATCTCTCTCTGGAACCAGATGCCCACGAAAGGGAATATAGGGGTGCTGCTGAAGTTTCCGTCGGGAGAGACTTTAGCCTTATTGTTCGACCTTCCAGCCAGAGGAGCACCTACCTATGCTCGACCTGATGGGGAGAGATGTCATGTTCGACCAGCCGGATCAGGAGGGGAAGATAGAACGGGAAGAATCCTACCTGTTGTCGATCGACCGCGGAAGAAGCAGCCGGGACCGTCGATTGGGAATTCAGTACCGAACCCATTCCACCTGCGTGAAGGGAAGAACCTCCTGCCTTGCTTTATATATATATATTCGTTACCCGGGTCTGAAAACGAAGATGGAATGCCTGAACCTGGCCAATGAAGAGGAATCCCTCACTACTATATCATTAGCAGCTGCTGGAGGTTATTTGGATAAACCACTCGCTCCGGAACTAGTAGGGCTGCTACCTCTGCCTGCCTCAGATGCCTATGCCTTTGAAGCCCCTAGGTATGCCTTTGCTCCCGTCTATGATACTACTTAAGCCTCTGCCTATGCAGCCGGGTACAGAACTGCTTCCTACGCTTGCTCGAGTGGCGCGCTACTCTGCTTCTCGCTTCTACAAGCAACAAGCGGGGCAATGTCGACGTGTTGCCGTAGCGCGTTAGCGCGCTAGCTTCAGTTCCGCTCGTTGCTTTTCAGCCAGCAAGCACTTGGGCGGAGTCAAGTCAAGCCTATTAGTAAAACGCGCTCATACGTTTTTCAGCTGGCTTCAAAGCTTAAAGCAAAGGACTGACGGCCCCCCAGGCCCTTTAGGGCCCAGGCCCCTGACTCCATAGCCCCTTCGGGGGGGCGCTGTAGTTTTGAAGCTGGGTACCTTCGATCTACTCGCCTTAAGTCGCCAAGGGACGACGGTTCCATTAGTGTTATCTTAAAGATAAGAGACCATCATGTCACTTCTCAAGATACCGATTCCAGGTCTCCTTTCTGGAAGAAAGTGATTGGATAAATCCGGTGTCGGTCATCAAATCTCGTATTATAATAAATGAGCGACCTCCATCAACATCCACGAGTCCGGGTCAATCATTACTGCATTCCTGGACTGAGTCCACCTTATAAATGATACTCATTAAATCAAGGCAGGAAAGTTTGCAAATGCAAAAAGGTAGGACTAGCAAGTACGCC